GCTAACGTAGCTTACTTAAAGCATAACACTGAAGATGTTAAGACGGGCCCTAGAAAGCTCCGATAGCACAAAGGCTTGGTCCTGACTTTTCTATCAACTCTAACCAAACTTACACATGCAAGTATCCGCACCCCTGTGAGAATGCCCCCCTCCTGCCTCCCTCATAGGAGGCTAGGAGCTGGTATCAGGCACAGCTTTTAAGCTAGCCCATGACACCTTGCTTAGCCACACCCCCAAGGGAACTCAGCAGTGATAAACATTAAGCCATGAGTGAAAACTTGACTTAGTTAAGGTTGAGAGGGCCGGTTAATTTCGTGCCAGCCACCGCGGTTATACGAGAGGCCCAAGTGGATAGACTCCGGCATAAAGTGTGGTTAAGGATTAAACTAAACTAAAGCCGAATACTTTCAGAGCTGTTATACGCAAATGAAAGATTGAAGCCCAACCACGAAAGTGGCTTTAACAACCCTGACGCCACGGAAGCTACGGGACAAACTGGGATTAGATACCCCACTATGCGTAGCCGTAAACATTGATAATACCACATATTTATTATCCGCCCGGGAACTACGAGCGAAAGCTTAAAACCCAATGGACTTGGCGGTGCTTTAGACCCCCCTAGAGGAGCCTGTCCTATAACCGATAATCCCCGTTAAACCTCACCTCTCCTTGTTCCTTCCCGCCTATATACCGCCGTCGTCAGCTTACCCTGCAAAGGACCTACAGTAAGCAAAATTGGCTAACCCCCCAAAACGCCAGGTCGAGGTGTAGCGCATGGAGAGGGATGAGATGGGCTACATTCCATCCTACATGGCATACGAACGGCAGGCTGAAACGCTTGCCTGAAGGAGGATTTAGCAGTAAGTGAGAAATAGAGCGTCTCACTGAATCTGGCCCTGAAGCGCGCACACACCGCCCGTCACTCTCCCCGAATAGCGAACCTTCCATTCCTAATACCTTCAGCTTCATAAGGGGAGGCAAGTCGTAACATGGTAAGTGTACCGGAAGGTGTACTTGGATAACTCAGGGTATAGCTAAATAAGCATAGCATCTCCTTTACACCGAGAAGACATTCGTGCAAATCGGATTACCCTGATACTCACAAGCTAGCCTACCTCCACAAACACAACGGCCCAATATTACTACCCCCACAAACCCCACACAAGTAACAAACAAAGCATTTTCCCCTTTTAGTATAGGCGATAGAAAAAAATCCAAGCGCAATAGACAAAGTACCGCAAGGGAAAGCTGAAAGAGAAATGAAACAACCCAGTTAAGAAAAGAGAAGCAAAGATGTAACCTTGTACCTTTTGCATCATGGGTTAGCCAGTCAACCCAAGCAAAGAGCCCTTTAGTTTGTCCCCCCGAAACTAGGTGAGCTACTCCAAGACAGCCTAAAATTAGGGCGAACCCGTCTCTGTGGCAAAAGAGTGGGAAGAGCTTCGAGTAGCGGTGACAGACCTATCGAACCTAGTTATAGCTGGTTACCCGAGAAATGGATACAAGTTCAGCCTCTTGGCCCCTCCCCTCACCCTGTCCCAACTCCCTCAGACCACTGAGTGGCCAAAAGAGTTATTCAAGGGGGGTACAGCCCTCTTGAACAAAGATACAACTTTTATAGGAGAATAAAGATCAAAATGACTAAGGAAGCCTCGTGTCTCCGTGGGCTTAAAAGCAGCCACCTCCCCAGAGTGCGTTAAAGCTCGGGCACTACCACAACTTCTTAAATCCTGATAACCTTATCTTAATCCCTATTCATATCGGGTCATCCCATGCCCCCCCCCCATGGGAGTGACCATGCTAACATGAGTAATAAGAGAGCTAAGACTCTCTCCCCGCACAAGTGTATCTCGGAACGAACCCCCACCGACTATTAACGGACCCAACCAAAGAGGGAAGTAGACCATGAAAAAGACAACAAGAAAATCATCAACCTAACGCCCCGTTACCCCCACACTGGTGTGCACAAAAGGGAAAGACTGAAGAAAAGAGAAGGAACTCGGCAAACACCCCAAGCCTCGCCTGTTTACCAAAAACATCGCCTCTTGCAAAATCAATGAATAAGAGGTATTGCCTGCCCGGTGACTAAGTTTAACGGCCGCGGTATCTTGACCGTGCGAAGGTAGCGCAATCACTTGTCTTTTAAATGGAGACCCGTATGAATGGCACGACGAGGGCTTAACTGTCTCCTCTTTTTAGTCAATGAAATTGATCTCTCCGTGCAGAAGCGGAGCTAGAGCCATAAGACGAGAAGACCCTATGGAGCTTTAGACACCAAAGCAGACCACGTAAACACCCCCAAAATAATGAGTTGAACACAATGTCACCTGCCCTATTGTCTTCGGTTGGGGCGACCGCGGGGAAACACCTAACCCCCACGTGGAACGGGCCCACCCTTCCCTAAACCCAGAGCGCCAGCTCTAAGTAACAGACCCTCTGACCTTAAGATCCGGCTAAGCCGATCAACGGACCAAGTTACCCTAGGGATAACAGCGCAATCCCCTTTTAGAGTCCATATCGCCAAGGGGGTTTACGACCTCGATGTTGGATCAGGACATCCTAATGGTGCAGCCGCTATTAAGGGTTCGTTTGTTCAACGATTAAAGTCCTACGTGATCTGAGTTCAGACCGGAGTAATCCAGGTCAGTTTCTATCTATGCCGTGTTCTTTTCTAGTACGAAAGGACCGAAAAGAAGAGCCCCCTGCCACATGTATGTCTCACCTTTATCTACTGAAATCAACTAAAAAAGGTAACAAAGCACTCTCCCCGCAGCCTTAGACTACGGTATGTTAATGTGGCAGAACCCGGCCATTGCGAAAGGCCTAAGCCCTTCTTATAGAGGTTCAAATCCTCTCATTAACTCCATGATCACTACACTTTTAACCCACATCATTAACCCCCTTGCTTACATTGTACCTGTCCTCTTAGCAGTAGCTTTTTTCACCCTCATTGAACGAAAAGTCTTAGGGTACATACAACTCCGAAAAGGCCCCAACATCGTTGGCCCCTACGGCCTCCTTCAACCTATCGCTGATGGAGTAAAACTTTTCATCAAGGAGCCCGTCCGCCCGTCAACATCCTCCCCCGTCCTCTTCCTCCTTGCCCCGATACTTGCCCTCACGCTTGGCTTATCCCTCTGAGTTCCGATACCCCTCCCATACCCAATTGCAGACCTCAATCTAGGAGTTCTTTTTATCCTTGCCCTCTCAAGCCTAGCAGTCTACTCCATCCTAGGCTCAGGGTGGGCCTCAAATTCGAAATATGCCCTAATTGGGGCCCTGCGAGCTGTAGCCCAAACTATCTCATATGAAGTCAGCCTCGGACTGATTCTTCTCAGCATCATTATCTTCACAGGCGGCTTCACACTCCAAACATTTAACGTTGCCCAAGAAAGCATCTGACTCATTGTCCCTGCCTGGCCTTTAGCAGCAATATGATACATCTCAACCCTAGCAGAGACAAATCGGGCTCCCTTTGACCTCACAGAAGGAGAATCAGAGCTCGTCTCAGGCTTCAACGTAGAGTACGCTGGCGGCCCATTCGCACTATTTTTCCTTGCCGAATACGCCAACATCTTGCTAATAAATACTCTCTCCGCAGCCTTATTCCTTGGCGCCTCACATATTCCTGCAATCCCAGAACTCACCGCAATAAACCTTATAACAAAAGCAGCCCTCTTGTCCCTAGTTTTCCTATGAGTCCGAGCCTCATACCCTCGATTCCGGTACGACCAACTTATACACCTCATCTGAAAAAACTTCCTACCCTTAACACTGGCCCTTGTCATCTGACACCTTGCGCTGCCAATCTCATTTGCAGGACTCCCCCCGCAACTTTAAACAAAGGAGCTGTGCCTGAAATAAAGGGCCACTTTGATAGAGTGAGCCATGAGGGTTAAAGTCCCTCCATCTCCTCTTAGAAAGAAGGGATTCGAACCCTGCCTGGAGAGATCAAAACTCTCAGTGCTTCCACTACACCACTTTCTAGTCAGATCAGCTAAGTAAGCTCTCGGGCCCATACCCCGAAAATGTAGGTTAAAGTCCTTCTCTCGCTAATGAACCCCTATGTCTTATCTGCCTTGCTCATTGGGCTAGGCCTAGGAACTACAGTTACCTTTGCCAGCTCTCACTGACTTCTAGCATGAATGGGCCTTGAAATTAACACACTAGCCATTCTCCCCCTAATAGCACGACACCACCACCCCCGAGCGGTCGAAGCTACTACAAAATACTTCCTAGCCCAAGCAACAGCTGCCGCCATACTCCTCTTTGCAAGTACAACTAACGCCTGGCTCACCGGACAGTGAGAAATTCAACAAATAACACACCCCCTCCCCATTACAATAGTCATTGCAGCCCTCGCCCTAAAAATTGGCCTTGCCCCCATACATGCCTGACTCCCCGAGGTCCTTCAAGGCCTTGACCTCACCACAGGACTTATTCTATCCACATGACAAAAGCTAGCCCCTTTTGCCCTTATCCTACAAATTCAACCATCAAACCCAACAGCCCTAATTCTACTTGGCCTAACATCAACCCTCATTGGAGGCTGAGGCGGACTTAACCAAACACAACTACGTAAAATCCTAGCATACTCCTCAATTGCCCACCTAGGCTGAATAATCCTAGTACTGCAGTTTTCACCAACCCTCACCCTCCTGACACTCCTAACATACATTATAATAACCTCAGCAACTTTCCTCGCCTTTAAACTTAACAAAGCAACTGCCATTAATACTCTAGCTACTTCCTGAACCAAAACACCAGCCCTAACAGCCTTAACCCCCTTGATCCTACTCTCTTTAGGGGGCCTCCCCCCTCTCACGGGCTTTATACCCAAATGACTCATTCTTCAGGAGCTAACCAAACAAGACCTCGCACCCATCGCCACACTTGCAGCACTAACCGCCCTCCTAAGCCTGTATTTCTACCTTCGCCTCTCCTACGCAATAGCACTAACTATGTCACCCAACAATCTTGCAGGCACCACCCCTTGGCGACTACAACACACACAACAATCCCTTCCTCTCGCCCTCACCACAGCAATATCCCTTATGCTGCTGCCCCTACTGCCAGGCATTGCAGCACTCGTAACCCCCTAGAGTCTTAGGATAATTCTCAGACCAAGGGCCTTCAAAGCCCTCAGTGGGAGTGGAAATCTCCCAGACTCTGTTAAGACTTGCAGGGTATTAACCCACATCTTCTACGTGCAAAGCAGACGCCTTAATTAGGCTAAAGCCTTTCCTAGACAGGCAGGCCTCGATCCTACAAACTCTTAGTTAACAGCTAAGCGCTCAAACCAGCGAGCATCCATCTACCTTTCCCCCGCCTGGGCCTAGGACCAAAACAGGCGGGGGAAAGCCCCGGTCGGCGACTAACCGACTACTTTGGATTTGCAATCCAACATGTAAAACACCTCAGAGCTTGGTAAGAAGAGGAATTAAACCTCTGTCCATGGGGCTACAATCCACCGCTTAAACACTCAGCCATCTTACCTGTGGCAATCACCCGCTGATTTTTCTCAACCAACCACAAAGACATTGGCACCCTTTATCTCGTATTTGGTGCCTGAGCCGGAATAGTGGGTACTGCCCTTAGCTTACTCATCCGAGCGGAACTCAGTCAACCCGGTGCTCTACTCGGAGACGACCAGATCTATAATGTAATCGTAACAGCCCATGCTTTCGTTATGATTTTCTTTATAGTAATACCAATCATGATCGGGGGTTTCGGAAACTGACTAATCCCCCTTATGATTGGCGCCCCTGACATGGCCTTTCCTCGTATAAACAACATGAGCTTTTGACTTCTTCCTCCGTCCTTCCTCCTTCTCCTGGCATCCTCTGGCGTAGAAGCAGGGGCCGGCACAGGTTGAACAGTTTACCCCCCATTAGCCGGAAATTTAGCCCATGCAGGTGCATCAGTAGATTTAACAATCTTTTCCCTTCACCTCGCCGGGATCTCGTCAATTCTAGGGGCCATTAATTTCATTACAACTATCATTAACATGAAACCCCCAGCCATTACTCAGTATCAGACTCCCCTGTTCGTCTGAGCGGTTCTCATCACAGCCGTTCTTCTGTTACTATCCCTCCCTGTCCTCGCTGCAGGCATTACAATGCTTTTAACGGACCGCAACCTAAACACAACCTTCTTCGACCCAGCAGGAGGGGGAGACCCCATTCTTTACCAACACCTATTCTGATTCTTTGGCCACCCTGAAGTTTACATCCTGATTCTCCCTGGCTTCGGAATGATTTCGCACATCGTTGCATATTACGCGGGCAAAAAAGAACCTTTCGGCTACATAGGAATGGTCTGAGCTATAATGGCCATTGGTCTTCTTGGGTTTATTGTATGAGCCCACCACATGTTCACAGTAGGTATAGATGTTGACACTCGAGCATACTTCACATCTGCCACAATAATTATTGCCATTCCCACGGGGGTTAAAGTTTTCAGCTGACTGGCCACCCTTCATGGAGGCTCAATTAAATGAGAAACTCCCCTTCTCTGAGCCTTAGGATTTATCTTTTTATTTACAGTGGGAGGACTGACAGGAATCGTACTGGCCAACTCGTCACTTGACATTGTCCTTCACGACACCTACTATGTTGTAGCCCACTTCCACTACGTGCTCTCAATAGGAGCCGTCTTTGCCATTGTAGCTGGTTTTGTTCACTGATTCCCCTTATTTACAGGCTACACCCTTCACTCGACTTGAACAAAAATCCACTTCGGAGTTATGTTTGTTGGTGTCAACCTGACTTTCTTCCCCCAACACTTTCTGGGACTGGCAGGAATGCCTCGCCGATATTCAGACTACCCGGATGCCTACACACTGTGAAACACAGTCTCCTCTATTGGTTCCCTCATCTCCCTAATTGCAGTAATTATCTTCCTGTTTATTATCTGAGAAGCATTCGCTGCAAAACGTGAAGTTATGGCCGTAGACCTAACTGTCACAAACATCGAATGACTCCACGGATGCCCTCCGCCCTACCACACATTTGAAGAACCTGCTTTCGTTCAGGTCCAACAAGCCTAACGAGAAAGGGAGGAGTTGAACCCCCATAAACTGGTTTCAAGCCAGCCACATGACCGCTCTGTCACTTTCTTAATAAGGCACTAGTATAACCGATCAGTACACGGCCTTGTCGAGGCCGAATTGCGGGTTAAATCCCCGCGCGCCTTGAACAACTAATGGCACATCCATCACAACTAGGCTTTCAAGACGCAGCTTCGCCAGTAATAGAAGAACTCCTACACTTCCACGATCACGCCCTAATAATCGTATTTCTAATCAGCACTTTAGTACTTTACATTATTGTCGCCATGGTCTCCACTAAACTCACCAACAGCTATATCCTAGACTCACAAGAAATTGAAGTTATCTGAACAATTCTCCCAGCAGTAATCCTCATTCTTATCGCCCTCCCCTCCCTTCGAATTCTCTACCTAATAGACGAAATCAATGATCCCCATCTAACTGTAAAAGCAGTAGGCCACCAATGATACTGAAGCTATGAATACACTGACTACCAACAACTCGGCTTCGACTCCTACATGGTCCCTACTCAAGACCTGGCCCCCGGACAGTTCCGCCTCCTTGAAACCGACCATCGCATAGTAGTCCCGTCTGAGACCCCAGTTCGAGTCTTAGTAACAGCCGAAGACGTCCTTCACTCCTGAGCAGTCCCAGCCCTGGGTGTTAAAATGGACGCAGTACCCGGCCGCCTAAATCAAACAGCATTCATCGCATCTCGTCCAGGCGTGTTCTACGGCCAATGCTCGGAGATTTGCGGCGCAAACCACAGCTTTATGCCTATTGTAGTAGAGGCAGTCCCTCTACAACATTTTGAAAGTTGATCCTCTCTAATACTTCAAGACGCTTCGCTAGGAAGCTAAACTTGGGCCTAAGCGTTAGCCTTTTAAGCTAAAGATTGGTGACTCCCTACCACCCCTAGTGACATGCCTCAACTGAACCCTACTCCTTGATTTGCCATTCTTGTATTTGCATGACTAGTATTCCTCACTATTATCCCCGCAAAAGTCTCAGCCCACACCTTCCCAAACGAGCCTACTGCTCAAAGCACTCAGAAACCTAAAACAGAGCCCTGAAACTGACCATGGCACTAAGCTTCTTCGACCAATTCATAACTCCCGTTTTCCTAGGAATCCCCTTAATAGGAATTGCATTAATACTCCCCTCCCTACTTTTCCAAAAGCCCTCTTCACAATGACTGACAAACCGAGTACTAACCCTCCAAAATTGATTTGTGAACCGATTCACTCAACAACTTCTCTTACCCCTAAACCCGGGCGGCCACACGTGAGCCCTAATCCTCACATCCCTAATGGTCTTCCTTCTTTCTATCAACATGCTGGGCCTTCTCCCATACACCTTTACGCCCACTACACAACTTTCACTAAATATAGGACTAGCAGTCCCTCTTTGACTGGCAACAGTTCTAATTGGCCTACGAAACCAACCAACCGCAGCCTTAGGCCACCTTCTGCCAGAAGGAACCCCAACACCACTGATTCCAGTGCTGATTGTGATCGAGACAATCAGCCTATTTATTCGCCCATTAGCCCTAGGGGTCCGACTAACAGCCAACCTCACAGCAGGCCACCTACTCATTCAACTAATTGCTACCGCTGCTTTTGTCCTTGCGCCCCTTATGCCTACCGTCTCCCTTCTAACAGCAACACTTCTCCTGATACTTACTCTGCTAGAAGTCGCTGTAGCAATAATTCAGGCTTATGTCTTCGTTCTCCTTTTAAGCCTCTACCTACAAGAAAACGTTTAATGGCCCATCAAGCACACGCATACCACATAGTTGACCCAAGCCCATGACCCCTAACTGGCGCTGTCGCCGCCCTGCTAATAACATCAGGTCTTGCCATCTGATTCCATTTTAACTCAATCACCCTCATGTCTCTGGGCACTGTCCTACTTCTCTTGACAATGTACCAATGATGACGAGATATCGTCCGAGAGGGCACGTTCCAAGGACACCACACCCCTCCCGTACAGAAAGGCTTACGCTACGGGATAATCCTTTTTATTACCTCAGAAGTCTTCTTCTTCTTAGGCTTCTTCTGAGCTTTTTACCACTCTAGCCTCGCCCCAACGCCTGAACTAGGAGGCTGCTGACCCCCCACAGGCCTTACCACCCTGGACCCCTTCGAAGTCCCACTTCTTAATACTGCCGTTCTCTTAGCTTCAGGGGTAACAGTAACATGAGCCCATCACAGCATCATAGAAGGAGAACGAAAACAAGCCATCCAATCCCTAACCTTAACCATCCTTCTCGGCTTTTACTTCACCTTCCTTCAAGGAATGGAATACTATGAAGCCCCATTCACAATTGCAGACGGCGTTTACGGCTCAACCTTCTTCGTTGCAACAGGCTTCCACGGCCTACACGTTATTATCGGCTCCACATTTCTAGCAGTCTGCCTTCTACGCCAAATCCACTACCATTTTACATCAGAACACCACTTCGGCTTCGAAGCAGCCGCATGATACTGACACTTTGTAGATGTTGTCTGACTCTTCCTCTACATCTCAATCTACTGATGAGGCTCTTAATCTTTCTAGTATTAATGCCAGTATAAGTGACTTCCAATCACCAGGTCTTGGTTAAAACCCAAGGAAAGATACATGACAAACTTAGTTATTACATGCATCCTTATTGCCACCGCTCTCTCACTCATCCTCGCAATTGTGTCTTTCTGACTCCCTCAAATAACCCCCGACTATGAAAAGCTATCTCCCTATGAATGCGGATTTGACCCTCTTGGATCCGCCCGACTTCCCTTTTCACTACGATTCTTCCTAGTCGCAATTCTCTTCCTGCTATTCGACCTAGAAATCGCACTCCTTCTTCCCCTGCCCTGAGGAGACCAACTTTCTTCCCCCCTACTTACATTCTCCTGGGCCTCTGCTATCCTCATCCTCCTTACTCTTGGACTTATTTACGAGTGAATGCAAGGAGGATTAGAATGAGCTGAATTAGCAGTTAGTTTAAGTAAAACATTCGATTTCGGCTCGAAAACTTGTGGTTAAAGCCCGCAACTGGTTTATGACCCCCGTTCAATTCGCATTTTCATCAGCATTCCTCCTAGGACTCACTGGCCTAACCTTCCACCGAACTCACCTTCTCTCAGCCCTCCTTTGCCTAGAAGGGATAATGCTCTCCCTCTTCATTGCCCTCTCCCTATGGGCCCTACAACTAAACGCAGCAAGCTTCTCCTCAGCACCAATACTTCTCTTAGCTTTTTCAGCATGTGAAGCAAGCGCAGGACTTGCCCTACTAGTAGCCACTGCTCGAACTCACGGCACAGACCGCCTAAAAAACCTTAACCTCTTACAATGCTAAAAATCTTGCTACCAACCATTATACTGATCCCCACCACCTGACTTGCCCCTTCAAAATGGATTTGACAAACAACCACCTTTAACAGCCTTCTAATCGCAACAGCAAGCCTCATCTGAATAAAAAAACCTGCCGACACAGGGTGGGCCAACCTTTCTTCAACAATGGGCACTGACCCCCTCTCAAGCCCACTATTAGTCCTATCCTGCTGGCTTCTCCCCCTTATAATCATCGCCAGCCAAAATCACATGATGTCTGAGCCCCTCTCCCGCCAACGCCTCTACATCTCTGTGATAATTGCACTACAATGCTTCCTAATCCTAGCCTTTAGTGCAACAGAGGTTATTATGTTTTACGTAATGTTTGAAGCAACCTTAATCCCAACCCTGTTTCTCATCACCCGCTGAGGAAACCAGACGGAACGACTTAACGCCGGAACCTACTTTCTTTTTTACACATTAGCAGGCTCCCTCCCACTTCTAGTCGCCCTCCTAGTCCTTCAAAACACAGCAGGGTCCCTCTCAATACTTACCCTACACTACGTCAAACCTTTTTTCACACATACATACACAGACGGACTATGATGAGCAGCCTGCCTAATCGCATTCCTAGTAAAAATGCCATTATACGGAGTCCACCTCTGACTCCCTAAAGCCCACGTAGAAGCCCCCGTTGCCGGCTCAATAGTACTTGCAGCTGTCCTCCTAAAACTGGGAGGATATGGTATGATACGAATCTTAACTGTCCTCGAGCCTCTTACCAAGGAACTAAGCTACCCTTTCATTATCCTTGCCCTCTGAGGTGTTATTATAACAGGCTCGATTTGCCTACGACAGACAGATCTAAAATCACTAATTGCCTACTCATCCGTTAGCCACATGGGCTTAGTAGTTGGAGGGATTCTCATTCAAACACCATGGGGGCTTACAGGGGCCCTAATTCTAATAATCGCCCACGGACTAACATCCTCAGCTCTCTTCTGCCTTGCAAACACCAACTACGAGCGAACCCACAGCCGTACAATAGTACTGGCACGAGGCCTACAAATAGCCTTACCTTTAATAGCTGCCTGATGATTTATTGCAAGCCTCGCTAACCTTGCCCTCCCTCCTCTCCCCAACCTCATAGCGGAACTCATGGTTATTACCAGCCTCTTCAACTGGTCATGGTGAACCCTTATCCTGACAGGGGCCGGGACCCTTATTACTGCCGGCTACTCATTGTATATATTCCTTATAACCCAACGAGGACCACTCCCCGCCCATATCCTCGCCCTTCCCCCTTCATACTCCCGAGAGCACCTCCTCATCGCCCTTCACCTCCTGCCTCTTCTGGCCCTTATTGTAAAACCAGACCTTATCTGAGGCTGATTCGGCTGTAAATAAAGTCAACTGGACACCGGCCTTTTACGCCCGGAATAGAGATTAGTCTCTCTTATCTACTGAGAGGGCCGTGCGGCTATGAGGCTTGACTCAACAACCCACATATTCCTGGTTGGACTCCAGGACCCACTCGAACTGCAGGTATAGCTCTTCCAAGCACCAGACACCCCTTCTGAAAATAAAGGGTAATTCCTTCTACCTACTGAGAGGACCGTGCGGCTACGAGGCCTGCTAAGCCCCCGTATTCCTGGTTGGACTCCAGGGCCCACTCGAACTATAGATGCAAGTTTACTTAACACCAGACTTAAGCTCTGACACTGGAAGTTAATCCCTCCGACCTATTGAGAGGGCCGTGCGGCTATGAGGCTTGACTCAACAACCCACATATTCCTGGTTGGACTCCAGGACCCACTCGAACACCAGTAGATATAGTTTAACCAAAACGCCGGATTGTGATTCCGGAAACAGGGGTTAAATCCCCCTTATCCACCGAGAGGGCCGTGCGGCTATGAGGCTTGACTCAACAACCCACATATTCCTGGTTGGACTCCAGGACCCACTCGAACTATAGATGCAAGTTTACTTAACACCAGATTTAAACTCTGACACTGGAAGTTAATCCCTCCGACCTATTGAGAGGGCCGTGCGGCTATGAGGCTTGACTCAACAACCCACATATTCCTGGTTGGACTCCAGGACCCACTCGAACTACACAAGATAAACCCGATCCAAACCGGCCCGTCATAAACAAAGACCTCTCTACCCCAAAACAAGCCCCGCCGCTTCTAAAGGATAATAGTCATCCATTGGTTTTAGGAGCCAACTACTCTTGGTGCAAATCCAAGTGGAAGCTATGCACCCCACTTCACTCATAATAACCTCAAGCCTAATCCTTATTTTCACCACTCTTGCCTACCCCCTTTTCACCACCCTCAGCCCCACCCAACGAAAGCCAGACTGAGCAGTGACCCACGTAAAAACCGCAGTAAAACTAGCCTTTTTTATCAGCCTCCTCCCCCTCTTCCTTTTCCTTAACGAAGGGGCAGAAATAATCGTTACCAACTGGAACTGAATAAACACAGCAACCTTTGATATTAACCTCAGCTTTAAATTCGACCACTACTCAGTTATCTTTACCCCTATCGCACTCTACGTAACCTGATCCATCCTAGAATTTGCATCATGATACATACACGCAGACCCCTACATAAATCGCTTCTTCAAGTACCTGCTAACTTTCCTCGTCGCAATGATCATCTTAGTCACAGCAAACAACATATTTCAACTCTTTATTGGCTGAGAAGGAGTAGGTATCATATCCTTTCTTCTCATCGGCTGATGATACGGACGGGCTGATGCTAACACTGCAGCACTCCAAGCAGTACTTTATAACCGAGTCGGGGACATCGGGCTAATCTTTGCCATAGCATGAATGGCGACGAACCTTAACTCCTGAGAACTCCAACAGCTCTTTGTAGCCTCAAAAAACTACGACCTTACCTACCCCCTCTTAGGCTTAATCGTAGCCGCAACCGGAAAATCTGCCCAATTTGGCCTACATCCCTGACTCCCTTCGGCCATAGAAGGCCCCACACCGGTCTCTGCCCTACTACATTCAAGCACGATGGTCGTCGCAGGAATCTTCCTACTTGTACGAATAAGCCCCCTCATAGAAAACAATCAAACCGCTCTAACTACCTGCCTCTGCTTAGGAGCCCTAACCACACTATTTACCGCCACTTGTGCCCTTACACAAAATGACATCAAAAAAATTGTTGCATTCTCCACATCCAGCCAGCTAGGCCTAATGATAGTCTGCATTGGACTAAACCAACCCCAACTCGCATTCCTGCACATTTGCACACATGCATTCTTTAAAGCCATGCTTTTCCTCTGCTCCGGAGCCATCATTCATAGCCTAAACGACGAGCAAGACATCCGCAAAATAGGCGGCATGCACCACCTCACCCCGTTTACATCTTCATGCTTAACTCTCGGAAGCCTCGCTTTGACAGGAACCCCTTTCCTTGCCGGCTTTTTCTCAAAAGACGCAATTATTGAATCGCTAAACACCTCATACCTAAACGCCTGAGCCCTAGCCCTCACTCTCCTAGCCACTTCCTTTACAGCTGTGTACAGCCTCCGAGTCGTCTTCTTTGTTTCCATAGGCCACCCCCGCTTTAACTCTTTATCCCCTATCAATGAAAACGACCCCGCAGTTATTTCCCCTATCAAACGACTAGCCTGAGGAAGCATTGTCGCAGGCCTTCTTATTACATCCAACATTCTACCCCTCAAAACACCTGTAATAACCATGCCTCCTCTACTCAAGCTCGCCGCCCTGGCCGTAACTACTATCGGCCTACTAACAGCCCTAGAACTTGCATCCCTAACAAGTAAACAATTCAAACCAACACCCCACCTGGCTGCCCACCATTTCTCAAACATACTAGGATTTTTCCCCATAGTCATTCACCGACTTGTCCCTAAACTCAACCTACTCCTAGGGCAGTCAATCGCCAGCCAAATAATCGACCAAGCCTGACTAGAAAAAACGGGCCCCAAAGCAGCCATCTCTCTCAACCTTCCCCTTGTTACAGCAACAAGCAACACACAACGAGGGATGGTAAAAACCTACCTAAGCCTATTCCTCCTTACCCTGACACTTATAACTTTAGTGCTCTTAATTTAAACCGCACGAATAGTCCCCCGCCCAAGCCCCCGCGTTAACTCTAATACCACAAAAAGAGTTAGAAGAAGGGCTCAAGCACTAAGCCACAACAAACTCCCCCCATCTTCATACATAGAAGCGACCCCGTCCATGTCCGCCCGAAAAATTGAAAGTTCTTCAAGCTCCTCAGCAGTAAGCCACGACCCCTCATACCACCCCTCTCAGAAGAAGCACCCCCCTAACAGTACGGCTAACGCATAAACCACCATATAAAGAGCAACTGATCCGCTCAACCAGCTCTCCGGATAAGGCTCCGCAGCCAACGCTGCAGAATACGCAAACACTACCAACATTCCCCCTAGATAAATCAAAAACAAAACTAAAGACAAAAACGAACCACCATGTGTTGCTAATACCCCACACCCCACACCAGCCACAACTACCAGCCCTAAAGCTGCAAAGTACGGCGAGGGGTTAGAAGCTACCGCAATTAACCCAACCACTAGCCCGATAAGTAATAAAAACATGACATAAGCCATAGTTCCTGCCAGGATTTTAACCAAGACTAACGGCTTGAAAAACCACCGTTGTAATTCAACTACAAGAACCCTAATGGCCAGCCTTCGAAAGACCCATCCCCTCCTAAAAATTGCAAACGATGCCCTAGTCGACCTCCCCGCCCCCTCAAACATTTCTGTCTGATGAAACTTTGGCTCACTACTAGGCCTCTGCTTAATTTCACAAATTCTCACAGGCCTTTTCCTTGCCATACACTACACCTCTGACATCGCTACAGCCTTCTCATCAGTTGCACACATCTGTCGAGACGTAAACTACGGGTGGCTAATTCGCAACATGCACGCCAACGGAGCCTCATTCTTCTTCATCTGCATTTACATGCATGTAGCACGAGGCCTCTACTACGGCTCATTCCTGTACAAAGAGACATGAAACATTGGAGTAGTACTTCTCCTCTTAGTAATGATAACAGCTTTCGTGGGCTACGTCCTCCCCTGAGGTCAAATGTCCTTCTGAGGGGCAACAGTCATTACTAACCTCCTCTCTGCTGTGCCCTACGTAGGCAACACCCTCGTCCAATGAATCTGAGGAGGCTTCTCCGTCGACAATGCCACTCTAACCCGATTCTTTGCCTTCCACTTCCTACTCCCTTTTGTTATTATTGGCGCCACCGCCCTGCACCTGCTTTTCCTCCATGAAACTGGGTCAAATAACCCGCTAGGCCTAAACTCCGACACGGACAAAATCTCTTTCCACCCCTACTTCTCCTATAAAGACCTCCTAGGCTTTGCTGCCCTACTTCTGGCCCTTACCTCACTAGCCTTGTTTACACCCAACCTCTTGGGGGACCCAGACAACTTCACCCCCGCCAACCCGCTAGTAACTCCTCCCCATATCAAGCCAGAGTGGTACTTCCTATTCGCATACGCTATTCTCCGGTCCATTCCTAATAAACTAGGAGGAGTCCTAGCCCTTCTCTCTTCAATTCTCGTCCTTATGGTAGTGCCTATCCTCCATACCTCAAAACAACGGAGCATCACCTTCCGCCCTATCACTCAGTTCCTGTTTTGAGTGCTTGTTGCAGATGTTGCAATCTTGACATGAATTGGAGGCATGCCAGTCGAACACCCATTTGTCATTATCGGCCAAGCAGCATCATTCCTCTATTTTCTTCTCTTCCTCGTCCTTACCCCAATGGCAGGATGACTAGAAAACAAAGTACTTGGATGATCTTGCAATAGTAGCTTAATACTTAAAGCACCGGTCTTGTAAACCGGCAGATGGAGGTTAAACTCCCCCCTCTTGCTCAAAGAAGAAGGATTTTAACCTCCACCCCTGGCTCCCAAAGCCAGGATCCTAAAATTAGACGATTCCTTGCGACGCCAGCCCGTCAAAACTTTACAGTATTAACAAATATTGTCACCCTTAACGATCTAGTACTAATATGGATATTCCACATACATATATATAGTGCATTAATGTAATTAAGCAAGTACTAAAACAGTAGAATCCACATTATTATATATACAACATATATATATATGAATTAAGAACATATATGTATTAACACCATTAATTTAAATGACACATTTTTGTCTGGTATCCAATAAAATCATCGTACAAAAAGCTAGCTAATAAGAATTACACTATCTTCTCACAGGGACGGAGAGATTTAAGACCTAACAAAACTTCCATTGAACAAATATATACCAAGTCCTCCACATCCCGTCGATTTAATAAAATAATGCGCAGTAAGAACCTACCATCCAGTCCATAACTTAATGCCAACGGTTATTGATGGTCAGGGACAGGTATTCGTGGGGGTTTCACACGGTGAACTATTCCTGGCATTTGGTTCCTACCTCAGGGCCATTAATTGGAGTCATTCCCCCCACGTTCATTGACGCTCGCATAAGTTAATGCTTTTAATACATACTCCTCGTTACCCAGCATGCCGGGCGTTCTCTCCACGGGTGCCTGGGGTGTCTCCTTTTTTTTTTTTCCTTTCAGCTTGCATTTCACAGTGCACACTTAGGAAAAGGGATAAGGTGGAACATTTCCCCCGCTTGCGGGGAAAAAAGGTGAATGTAAAAAGTCATTCTTATAATAATTGCAGTAGTGTTTTCATGAGCATAATATGTCCTTTATCACCCCTAAGATCCTTGTCACCCCTGGATTTTTTCGCGCGTTAAAACCCCCCTAACCCCCCAAACTACTGAGATCGCTGACAACTCCTGAAAACCCCCTGGAAACAGGAAAACCTCTACTAGTTTGATCCGCTTTATTTACCGCAATTTATAATTATAGTATTGTAATATTATAATATTGCAAAGGC